TTGAGCAAGAGCTAAAGTAGCTCCTAATAATACTGTTATTATTCCTATCAACGAAATAAAATACATTATGTAAGGTATAACTATGAAAAGAGGAATAAGCCGAGCTACAAGAAAAATTCCCGCTGCTACCATAGTAGCAGCGTGTATAAGAGCAGAAATAGGGGTGGGCCCTTCCATGGCATCAGGTAACCATACATGAAGGGGAAATTGTGCCGATTTAGCAACGGCACCGGCAAATACTAGACCAGCACACAAAGTAACAAATAAAGAATTGACTTCATTATTATAAATCAAGTTATTGAATATTTCGAATAAATCACGAAATTCAAAACTACCCGTTATCCAGTAAAAACCTAAAATTCCTAATAATAAGCCAAAATCCCCTATACGATTAGTAACAAAAGCTTTTTGACAAGCATTTGCAGCAAGAGGTCGTGTAAACCAAAACCCTATTAATAAATAAGAACACATTCCAACCAATTCCCAAAAAATATAAATTTGTATCAAATTCGAACTAGTAACTAATCCTAACATGGAAGTACTGAAAAGACCCATATAAGCAAAAAATCTCAAATATGCTTGATCGTGAGCCATATAATTATCACTATAGATAAGAACCATAATTCCAACGGTAGTTATTAATATTGACATAATAGAAGTAAGCGGATCGACCAAATAGCCAAATTCTAAAGAAAAATCATTATTAATGATCCAAGACCATACATATTGATAGATCGAATTGCTATTTATTTGCTGAATAGACAGATTGATTGAAAAAATCATGACTATAGTTAACAATAAAACACTCTGAAAAGACCACATACGACGAAGATTTTTTGTTGCCGTCGGAAAAAGAAGAAGTCCGACCCCTATTAATATAGGAATTGGAAGTGGAATGAAAGGGATGATCCACCCGTATTGATATGTCTGTTGCATAAAAACTTTTTTAATTCTTAATTTATTAATTAATTGTTTCCGATTCACCGGATCTTACCTCTTTGAAAGGGATCAATAAAAGTCAAGATATGGACTTAAGTTAAACTAACTTAAATAGAATTTTAGAATCTTTTGTTTTTTTACTTTACTTATTCTTCTGAATTTTTGCTAAATCCTTAAAATATTCAAATCAAGAAGTTATAATTGTTCAAATTATATGAAATTATATGAAAGGGAGGAAGTACCCGAGTTTGATCAGTTATTATAGTTAATAGAAACGGAGATGAAATTTTTTCTTTCATTAAGCAAAAGCAAAGTTTGGGTTCTTATCTTAAATCTTTTGGTAGGGTATTTTATTATATGGAAATTCGCTTTAGAATGACGAAAATAGACAGAAATAGAAATGGAAAGGTTTTTCGATTCTTTTTTATTAAGTTTAAGCTTACTTAACTAATTAACTAATTCGATTTTTATGGCACAGCGGGTTCTATAGATACAAACAGATATAGACTTTAATGAGAAAGAATAGCAATATAGACTTGAATGAGAAAGAATCGCAAAAAAGATAACAATCAAAAGAAATTATTTTACGGATATTTTAAGGAATAGAAAAAGTTTGGAAAAAAAAAAGAATAACATAATCTTCATTTTTTTCTATTTTTATTTGAGTATTTAATACTAATAAAATTTTATTGATTCAATTTTCACATATCTTTACCCTATCGAAATTTCTTTTTCTGAAGAGAATATTATTTCGATAATAAATAGACTAAATGATTGGTTTTGAACAATAGATGTCTTTCACATCCAGTTAGAACAATAAGTAATCCCCTTTAAATGGCAGTTCCAAAAAAGCGTACTTCTACATCAAAAAAGCGTATTCGTAAAAATATTTGGAAAAGGAAGGGATATTGGACAGCCTTAAAAGCTTTTTCCTTAGGAAAATCTCTTTCTACTGGGAATTCAAAAAGTTTTTTTGTACAGCAAACAAATAAATAAGTAATAAAAGTTTGGAATAATCGGAATCCACTCAAAAATCGACCCATTTTCAATTTTCTATAAAATAGAAAAATTTCATCATCTCTTGAGTTGATGTAATCAATATGAAATGGAATTAAGTTCATTATTTGAATTTTAAAAATAAGAATTTTTTGGTTACTGAATTATTCGAAAAATCCTAATACTTTTTTTTATTGACCTAAAAAATAAAAATTTTGTTTACAAACGAATAAATACAAGGTAAAAGGTTTACCTTTCTTTTTCTCATTTCCAAGATGGGGAGGTTTATTTCCCCATCGACCTATTTGTCAAAGTTAGATTAATAAAAATTTTCTCTTTTTTTAGCAGAGTGGGGATAAGACCTTTAGTTAAAAGTTATTTTAATTAAAGGGTTGAATAAAAAACTAATAGATTAAATCTTTAAAATCCTTTACTTTAACTTTCAAAATTCACCAGATATTTCCTCTTGTCAACTCAACCCTTAGTGAGGATTTTCCCTCTGAGAATGTGTCAATTTGGAGTGATCAAAAGGGTATTCTTTCTATTTATTTTATGTTCATTGATA